AAAGCTTCCATAAAAGCTAGACTAAGCAATAAAGTACCTCGTATTTTACCCTCTGCTTCTGGTTGTCTCGCAATACCCTCTACAGCTTGGCCTGCAGCAGTACCTTGACCAACTCCGGGTCCAATAGAAGCAAGTCCTACAGCCAATCCAGCAGCAATAACGGAAGCGGCAGAAATCAGTGGATTCATGGTAAGTTCCTCGCACAAAAAAAAAAAAAAAAATGGTTAATGATACAATCAACCAATGAATTATTACTTAATTTTATCATTAAGTTTGATCATTAAGATCTATTGGGTCGGAGTAACTAAAAACTAATGATAATATTACTGAATCGTCAGAACTACTTCGATATCTCGTTTTTTGTTTCTACCCATGATGAAGTTTTTGTAAATCCATATACATACGGCTCTAGTTATTGCATTTCTTTCTTTCCAACCATTCTTTCATTCCATCCTTCGTTCTTTACTCTTCTATATCCTTGAGTTCATCTGTTTTTTCATCCAATCCACAATCACAAATGAAACAGAAGAAAGGACTTGACTTATCTTGTAATCCATCTAATCTAAATGCAGTAAACTGCAATCAAATCAATATATGCAATCATCAATATATGCAATCATCAATATATGCAATGGATATCAATATGATCGATATCAACGATATCAATATATCAATATAACGATATCAATATGTATATCAATACATATATATATATTTTTTTTATTTATTTTGCTATATATATTGCTATCTATATATATTGCTATATATATTACATATATATAGCATATAGTTAGATATATATATAGTTAGTTAGTATATAGGTAAGGCATAAGGACTTCTATTTATATATAGATAGGACTATATAACTAGTGAATATCTAATATTACATATACATATTACATATACATTTCTTTCTTCCATAACGTAAACTGGCCACATTTTATATTGAATCGGATTATAGAATCATTCCTCGAAACCCACACAAAAAGCGGCTAGACTTATAGACATTACATACATCTAGTGTGACCTCCCCAACCCATCCCCTTTTTTTTTTACAATTCCGTAATATCGTTCATCTTCTCTCCTACGACTCTAGGTCATATATTCATACGTATTTATATCTATTATGTTCTCCAACCAAGCAGATTATCTTGAACCATGCATGAATTGGGATAAGCTAAAAAAAAAGACTATTTCGAAAACTAGTCAATGATGACCCTCCATGGATTCACCTATATAAGCCGCGGCTAACGTTGCAAAAATAAGAGCTTGAATACCACTTGTAAATAATCCAAGAAACATGACAGGTATAGGAACTACTGAAGGGACTAAAGAAACAAGAACAACAACTACTAATTCATCAGCCAATATATTCCCGAAAAGTCGAAAACTAAGAGATAAGGGTTTTGTGAAATCTTCTAGGATGTTAATTGGTAAAAGTATTGGAGTTGGTTTGATGTATTTCTCGAAATAACCCAACCCTTTTTTGGTAAGACCTGCATAAAAATATGCCACTGACGTGGGTAAAGCTAAAGCAACAGTAGTATTTATATCATTCGTGGGCGCAGCTAACTCCCCATGAGGTAACTGTATGATTTTCCAAGGTAAAAGGGCACCTGACCAATTAGAAACAAAAATAAATAGGAACATAGTTCCAATAAAAGGAACCCAAGGTCCATATTCTTCTCCAATCTGGGTTTTGCTCAAGTCTCGAATAAATTCAAGGACATATTCAAAGAAATTCTGACCGTCGGTCGGAATGGTTTGTGGATTCCGAACAGCTATGATGGCTGAACCTAACAAGATAGCAATTACGACCCAAGAAGTGATAAGTACTTGGGCATGGATTTGTAAACCTCCTATTTGCCAATAGAAATGTTGGCCTACTTCTACACCCGATATATCGTATAACCCCTTGAGTGTTTTAATGTAACATGGTATAACATTCATATTGTCCTCTGATAGAAATTGAACTTCAAAAAAGGAATTAGTTTGATTCAACCATTTCTTTCTCAACTCACCAACTTGAATCATTAATCATATATTTAGGATACCAAGAAATCACATAACATCATAATATATATCAATATCCCCAGTTCTTTTTTTTTCTATTTTTAAAAATTCAAAAAAAAAGTAACCGATCCAATAAATCTATGGAGTTGCCCAATAATTAACATTAACTAATTTTATTATTCTTAATCTTAATCATAATCAACGATTTCTTATATAGCTAGAACGACCTTCACAAATTGCGGATACTAATTTGTTAAGAATCAATCGAATTGAAGCTATAGCGTCATCGTTGGCTGGAATCGAAATATCTGCAAGATCTGGGTCACAATTTGTATCGATTAAACAAATCGTTGGAATCCCCAAAATGGCACATTCTCGAAGAGCCGTATATTCTTCTTGCTGATCAACGATGATCACAATATCAGGCAATCCCGTCATATATTTGATCCCACCGAGATATGTTTGCAAGGTAGATAATTTTCTCTTCAACATTGCTGCATCTCTTTTGGGGAGACGGTTGAGTTTCCCCATCTTTTCTTCTGCTCTTAAGTCCCTGAACTTATAAAGTCTCGTTTCCGTAGTGGACCAATTCGTTAACATACCACCGAGCCATTTTTGATTAATAAAATGAGACCGAGCCCTTATTGCAGCTGATGCTACTGAATCCGATGCTTTATTTTTGGTACCGACGATTAAGAAGTTTTTTCCCCTACTTGCTGCATCAAAAACTAAATCACAGGCTTCTGATAAAAAACGAGCAGTTCTAGCGAGATTTGTAATATGAATACCTTTACGCTTTGCAGAAATGTAAGGGGCCATTCTAGGATTCCATTTCTTAGTACCATGACCAAAATGAACTCCTGCTTCCATCATCTCTTCCAAATTGATGTTCCAATATCTTCTTGTCATTTTTTCCCACACTTCCTTTTTGTTTTTTCTTTTTCGTATTATTAACAAAGAGACGAGGTACCTTGAAATAAATAATTGTTCCGATGGAACCTTCTACCGGGGATTGACCATTGATACACGGCACAAACCATAATTTTTTTTAATTACTTATTTTATTTATTACCAAATCAATAATCAGACCAGTATAGTTAAAAGATAGTTAAAGTGAAAATGAACCCGCTCTTAGGAATCATTAAATCGCATAAATGATTGTTCTGATGTCTCATGTAAATTTGTCTCATGGAAATTGTTTGTCGCGTAAGAACAAAATAATTCTCTATGGTGTAACAAAATATCTCTCATTTCCAACTCGAATAGATTTTTTCTTTTGATTTCCAAATAAATGTTTTTGTCTTGCCTTGAACGGTGCACAAATTTTTGGAATCCGGTACCAACAGGTATAATCCCCCCCAGAACAACGTTCTCTTTCAGGCCTTTCAACCAATCAATACGACCTCGTAGAGCAGCTTTTGCTAAAACTCGAGCGGTTTCTTGAAAACTTGCTTCGGATATGAAACTTTGAGTATTCAGAGACGCTCTTGTTATTCCCAATGAGATTGCCCGATAACAGATTGATTCGTCCAAAGCGCGCCCTGCTCGTTCCGCTCGCAACAATCCGATTAATTCTCCAGGCGAAAAAACATTAGACATTCCATCTTCTGAAACCAACACTTTTGATGTTACTTGACGTACAATAATCTCTATATGTCTATTATGGATCTGTACCCCCTGGGATCGATAAACCTTTTGGATCTTATTAACCAAAGAGATACGACTTTGGGCTATGGTTAGCTCAGCTCCAATCAAAAACCCCCAGGGGATCCCAAGAATTCTTGGTATACGCTCGTTCCAACCTTCAACTCTCCTTTCGAGGTTCATCGATATTGAATCAATCGAACGCACTTCTAAGATTTGTTCTACTTTTGGAAGACCTTGCGTTATGTCACCAGATCTCGATTTTTCATATATAAATGTAACTAATGTATCTCCTTCGTAAAGGATTTTCCCATAATGACCATGAACAGTTGCTCCAGGAGTAGCCAAATAAGACTTAGCCGATCTTATAACTAAAAAGTCGACATTAACAATTAAAATTTGACCAGATTTTTTTACGTGTGGTTCGTATTTAAATAGACATACATTTTCACAAATAAATTGTCCAAGGCTAATTTTGATCGATGTCTCTTCACAATAATCATGATGGAGAAAGCACCAATTCAAATGGAATGGGTTCAAAACGATGTTACTGCATAGATCGGGATTATAAATCCTCCTATTTTCATCTATTAAACAGTATTTAAGTACTTGAAGTACTTGGAAAATCTGTTTCAAATTGTCAAGTAGCAAATATTTCTTTAACACGATCTGATTATGAGTTATTAAATGGTAAGATGAATAAAAATTCGATATTTTAGGTACAATAGCGCCTAAGGGACCTAAATAATCCCTAATTGGAATTAGGGGATCCGATTCTTTTGTCACATTGTTATATTTCGAACTATTGAATGGACCAATTCGAGAACAATTGGATGATGACAAAATTAGCAAAGATTGGCATTCCTTATTTCGATTCAACAACATACCAATAGTTCCTTGATGTTGGCTAAGTGATTGAATCTTCGCCTTGGAATAAAAAGGATTGATATTGGTGCAATCTAATCCATTATCGGGAATCAATCCGGAACTTGCCCTATCATACCTTTTTCCGGTATACGAAATAGTGGACTTGACTAACTCAATTCTTATGAAATCGCGAATTAGATCATTTGCCCTTACCTCAACAAAGGAAGCATGAACCTCTTCTATAGAACCATTTTGTTCTTGGTCCCAATTCAATACTAAGCAAGTCCGAACTAATTGAATACTTGTGTGATAAATTCCTCGAATTGACTTGCCATTTCCATAAAGGATATAATTGACAACTCTAAATTGGACATTATCCTTTTCCTGCAAGATATCACGAGGGAAAAGTGTTGCTAAATTTATCCCATCGGATATTTCATATGTGACTACGGGTCGAACCAAAACAAAATACTTTT